GCCACCATAGAACTCAACAGTAACACCTACTTGTTCAACACTATACTTTGATTCTGCCCTTCTAAAAGGAACATCAGCTCTCACAATTCCGTCTTCATCTACCAAAACTACCGGAAATGTTTCAAAAAAAGTAGGCATACGACGTACAAAAAGCTCGCGCCCTTCTTTATCTCTAAAGACGGGGTGTCCTAACCATCCAACAGCAATTCCATCCCCATTGTCCATTGAGCCTGCTCTGAATAATCCCCCCTTTGCCGGATTATTACCAATATAATCATAAAAAGCTAATTTTTCGGGAATTTTAGACCAAGCCTCCGATAAACTAAGATTTTTGGCTAGCCCGGCACTAACTCTTCGATATATTTCTTGCTGAAAGTATCCCTGATCCCACTGATAACGAGTAGGACCAAATAATTCGATTGGGGTAGTTGCTGAACCATACCACATAGTTCCAGCAACAACAAAAGCTGCAAAAAAAACAGCAGCGATACTACTGGAAAGTACAGTTTCAATATTGCCCATACGTAATCCTTTGTATAGACGTTGAGGCGGACGGACACTAAGATGGAATAGGCCTGCTAATATGCCCAATGTACCCGCTGCAATATGATGAGAGGCTATTCCTCCCGGAACAAAAGGATCAAAACCTTCCGCGCCCCACGCTGGATTTACAGATTGTACTTTTCCAGTTAGTCCATAAGGATCGGACACCCATATTCCAGGACCATACAAACCTGTTACATGAAATGCGCCAAAGCCAAAGCAAGCTACCCCTGAGAGAAATAAATGAATTCCAAAGATCTTGGGCAAATCCAAAGAAGGTTTTCCCGTACGTTCATCACAGAATATTTCTAGGTCCCAATATACCCAATGCCAGATAGCTGCCAAGAAGCACAAACCGGAAAACACTATATGTGCCCCTGCCACACCTTCATAACTCCAAATACCCGGATTTGTTATAGTTCCTCCTGAAATACTCCAACCACCCCACGAATTGGTTATTCCTAAACGAGTCATGAAGGGTATAACGAACATACCTTGTCTCCACATTGGATCAAGAACGGGATCAGAGGGATCAAAAACCGCTAATTCGTATAAAGCCATCGAACCAGCCCAACCAGAAACTAGAGCTGTATGCATTATATGAACAGAAAGCAATCGACCGGGATCATTCAATACGACAGTATGAACACGATACCAAGGTAAACCCATGGAAATACCTCTTTATCAAAGAAAAATAGACACTATGTCACTTTATTTTATCGCATTGGAAAAGACTATATATACTAACTATGTACCTAACCTTTTCAGTAGATTCCGTATCAGAAAGGATTAATATTTATTCCATTCCATTGAAAATAACGGAACAATTTAGTTCGTAAGAACAAAGAGAAGCAGATCTATTCTATACCCGATAAGTACCAATACGCAATGGGAGGATTGGTCCCATTTTTGGGGAACGAATGGATAGATACTTGTTTATCATTCGAACGATCGATTTCTTCGTTCAAATTTTTTCTTTATTCATTCTGTCTTACTCTATAAACTTTCCAATCTATGTATCAAATAGAATAAAGAGAAAAAAGGGATGAAGACAATAAACCATTGATTGTTACGTTTCCATATTAAAGTGAAGTATAGTACTAAATTTTTTTCTTTAATTTAATGCCCATTGGTGTTCCAAAAGTACCTTTTCGGAGTCCTGGAGAGGAAGATGCGGTTTGGGTTGACGTATAGTGCGACTTGTCAGACATATTGGGTCATATGGGATTTACCCGTTCTCTCCCCTGATCGAGATATCCTCTGTTTTGCCCAAGAGATATTGTATTGAGTGAGGCATCAATCAATCATTCGGAGCGTGAAGTGCAATTAGATCAATTTATTTTATATTGGGGATCAATATTATCAATTTAGAAGAATTTATGGTTTACTTGGACTGATAAAATAAAGTATCCAGGCTCCGTTCAGAAAATACCAAATCGATAACAAATTGTTAATATAATATATGTATGATTACCACTTGTATCATAAATGATTCTTATACCTACTATTACTTTATACCTACTATTACTATAGTAGTGATAGTAGTGATCCCAAATTGCCGACCAACGGAATAGTATGATGAATACATCAAATAGTTTTGGGAAAGCAAGACACGAAATTAACAAAAAAAAAAGAAGTCATAACAAAAAAATGGTACTGAGACCATTTGTCCTATATGTGCAAATAGAATTCGGACAGATCTTTTCCCGGGGTAGACCATGAACCTAAAAGAATTGAAAGGGCCCATTCAGGAACAAGACAATGACATCGTGATTTTAATATCGATGAAACAATACATCAATGATAGGTTAGTTTAATAAGTTCAGTAATCTCTTTTTTTTTAGAGGGAAGGGAGCCTAAACTCATCTCGTTTTTTTTAATAGAAGACCTTTCATTAAGAAAACCTGTTACATAAAAAAAAAGAAATAAAACTGGAATCGACACATTGATTCTTTTT